TTCTAGTCTATCTCTTTCTATTTCTATATATGGAAAGTTAAAAAATCATCATATAATAATCCAGAAATTGAAATAGAAAAGAAAAAGGGGAGGTTTGTGATGATTTTTCAATCTTTTATACTAGGTAATCTAGTATCCTTATGCATCAAGATAATAAATTCGGTCGTTGTGGTCGGACTCTATTATGGATTTCTGACCACATTCTCCATAGGGCCCTCTTATCTCTTCCTTCTCCGAGCTCGCGTTATGGAAGAAGGAACCGAGAAGAAAGTATCAGCAACAACCGGTTTTATTACGGGACAGCTCATGATGTTCATATCGATCTATTATGTGCCTCTGCATCTAGCATTGGGTAGACCTCATACAATAACTGTCCTAGCTCTACCGTATCTTTTGTTTCATTTCTTCTGGAACAATCACAAACACTTTTTTGATTATGGATCTACTAACAGAAATTCAATGCGTAATCTTAGCATTCAATGTGTATTCCTGAATAATCTCATTTTTCAATTATTCAACCATTTCATTTTACCAAGTTCAATGTTAGTCAGATTAGTCAACATTTATATGTTTCGATGCAACAACAAGATGTTATTTGTAACAAGTAGTTTTGTTGGTTGGTTAATTGGTCACATTTTTTTCATGAAATGGGTTGGATTGGTATTAGTCTGGATACAGCAAAAGAATTCTATTAGATCTAATGTACTTATTAGATCTAATAAGTACCTAGTGTCAGAATTGAGAAATTTTATGGCTCGAATCTTTAGTATTCTCTTATTTATTACCTGTGTCTACTATTTAGGCAGAATACCGTCAACCATTCTTACTAAGAAACTGAAAGAAACCTCAGAAAAGAAAGAAAGGGGGGAAAGTGAGGAAGAAACAGATGTAGAAACAACTTCAGAAACGAAGGGGACTAAACAGGAACAAGAGGGAGCCACCGAAGAAGATCCTTCTCCTTCCCTTTTTTCGGAAGAAAAGGAGGATCCGGACAAAATCGATGAAACGGAAGAGATACGAGTAAATGGAAAGGAAAAAACAAAAGATGAATTCCTCTTTAAAGAGACACAATATAAAAATAGACCCGTTTATGAAACTTATTATCTGGATGTGGATCGGAATAAAGAAAATTCGAAGTTAGAAATATTTAAAGAAAAAAAAGATCTCCTCCGCTTTGAAAAGCCCCCTTTGCCTATTCTTTTCAATTATAAAGTATGGAATCGGCCATTTCGGTATATAAAAAACAATAGATTTGAAAATGTTATAACCTTAATAAAAAATGAAATGTCACAATATTTTTTTCATACATGTCAAAGTGATGGAAAAGAAAGAATATCTTTTACGTATCCACCCAGTTTGTCAACTTTTTTTGAGATGATAGAAAGAAAGATGCCTTTGTTCACACTAAAGAAACTCTACCCTGATGAATTGTATACTCATTGGAGTTATAATAATAAAGAAAAAAGAAAAAACCTAAACACCAAAATTATAAATAGAGTCAAGACTCTAGATAAAACTCTAGATAGAAATTCTCTTATTCTGGATATACTCGAAAAAAAAAATAGATTATGTAAATTAAAATTATATTTATATAATAAAAAAAATACAAAAAAAGAATACTTACCTAAGGTATATGACCCTTTTTTGAATAGCGCGTCCCGTGGACAAATTAAAAAATTTTTGTCGCTTTCAATCGAAGACAAAATTTCCATACAAACTTACATAGAAAGAGGTTGTAAAAATAAAATTCGGGATCTCTTTCTTATTTTTAATAACTTAGAATTTGAACAAAAAAAAAATGGATTTGATAGAATAGAAAACAAATCATTAAAAAAAGAAATCCATTTTTTTTTTTTGTTCAACTTAATTAATGAATTTTCTGAAAAACCAACATCAAGATCAAGTTTAAATTTTCAAAAAAAGTATTTATTTACTGAATATAAACAAGCAAGAATTAATCCGGAAGGGCGAAAAAGAGAAATAAAATTTCTATTGAAAAGAGTTCAAGCTGATCCTAACAATAAAGACATTATAAAACAATTTATTAGGCTAAAAGAAATCATAAAAAAAGTACCTCGATGGTTATACAAATTAATCGACAATTTTAATTTAGAACAAGAGGAGCAAGAAAACAAAGAACTTTTGGAAAAGAATTCGCCGATTCGTTCAAGAAAAAGCAAACGTGTAGTAGTTTTTAATTATGACCTAGAAGATACCAATACTTCTTGTAATCCCCAGGATCCTAATAATAATGATGATGAAACAGGCGACATTTATTTGATACGTTATTCACAACAATCGGATTTTCGGCGAGACATAATAACAGGCTCGATACGTGCCCAAAGGCGTAAAATAGTTATTTGGAAAGCGTTTGAAGCAAATGTACATTCCCCCACTTTTTTGGACCGAATAGACAAAGGCGTTTCTTTTTCTTTTGATATTTCCGAGCCAATTAAAAAAAATTTCCAAAATTGGCTATGGAAAAACACAGAATTAAAAATTATAGATTATACAGAGAAAAGGGCAAAAGAAAGTACTAAAAAAAAAGCTAAGAAAAGAGAAGAACAAAAAAGAAGAGAGAAAACACGTATAGAAGTAGGAAAAGCCTGGGCTAGGTTTGGAGTTGCTCAAGTAATAAGAGGTCTTTTATTAATAACCCAATCAATTCTGAGAAAATATATTATATTACCATCATTGATAATAGTTAAAAATATCGGTCGTATACTATTATTTCAATTTCCCGAATGGTTCGAGGATTTAAAGGATTGGAAGAGAGAAATGCATGTTAAATGCACCTATAACGGCGTTCAATTATCAGAAAAAGAATTTCCTAAAAACTGGTTAAGAGACGGTATTCAGATAAAGATCCTATTTCCTTTTCATCTGAAACCTTGGCACAAATCTAAGTTTAAGCGACGAGAAACTTATAACTATCCACTGAAAAATAAAGAACAAAAAAATGATTTTTTTTTTTTAACAGTTTTTGGAATGGAAACTGAACTTCCTTTTGGTTCTCCACGAAAAAAACTTTCATTTTTTGAACCTATTCTTAAAGAACTCAAAAAAAAACTTATAAAATTGAAAAAGAAATGTTTTAGAGTTCTAATAATTTTAAAAGAAAGAAGAAATTTTTTTATAAATATCTCAAAAGAAAGAAAAAAATGGTTTATTAAAAATAAAAACATTAAATTTATAAAAAAAAAAATAAAAGAATTATCAAAAATGAACCAAATTATATTATTTGGATCGAGACAAATAGAAATATATGAATTGAATGAAAGCAAAAAAGAAAAAACTTTGATAAGAAATAATGAGATAATTCATGAATCATCGATTAACATTGAATCCACGAATTGCACAACTCTTTCTTTGACAAAAAAAAAAATACAAGATCTAACTGATAGAAGAAAGACAATCATCAATCAACTACAAACAATTTCAAAAGACAAAAAAAAAAAGTTTATAAGCCTACATATAAATATTAGTTTTAACAAAATGAGTTATGATGATAAAAGATTGGAATCACCAAAAAATATTAGGCATATTTTAAAAAGAAAAAAAGTTCAACTAATTCGTAAAGCAAATTATTTTATAAACTTTTTCATTGAAAGGATATATATAAATATCTTTTTATATATCAGTAATATTCCTAGAAAAAATGCACAACTTTTTTTTTCTTTTTTTTTTGAATCACCAAAAAAAATTCTTAATAAATACAGTTCCTATAATAACTATATTTACAAAAATGAAACAAATCAAGAAAAAATGGATAACACAAAAAAAAAGAAAACTCAGCTTATTTATACTATAAAAGAGTCACTTTCTAATATTAGTAATAAGAACTCACATACTTTTTGTGACTTATCTTATTTGTCACAAGCATATGTCTTTTACAAATTATTACAAAAAACAGTCTTTAACTTTTATAATTTATATAAGTTAAGATTGAGATATGTCTTTCAATATAATGAAAGATCTCTTTTTCTTAAGAATGAAATAAAGGATTATTTTTTTGGAACACATAAAATATTACATTCCGATTTAAGACATAAGAACCTACGAAATTCTGGAATACATCAATGTAAAAATTGGATAAAAGGTTATTATCAAGATGATTTATCTCAGTCTACGTTAGTACCACAAAAAAGGAAAAATATAGTAAATCAAAACTTTATAGTTCAAAATAAACATTTAAACAAACGTTATTCATATGAAAAAAACCAATTAATTAACTTCGAAAAAAAAAAAAAAAATGTTAAAAAACAACATAGATACAATCTTTTATCATATAATTTTATTAAGTATAAGGATAAGAAAGATTCTTATATTTTTGGATTCCCCTTACAAGTAAATCATAACCAATATATTTTTTATAATTCCAACGAACATAAACGAAAATTTTTTAATACGCCGATGGGTATTCCGATCAATAATTATCTAGTAGAAAATAATATTATAGATATTATAGATATAAAGACAAATCCGGATAGAAAATATTTTGATTGTATATTTCTCAATTTTCGTCTTAGGAAGAAAATCGATATTGGGGCTTGGAGCAATATGGATACTGACACCGACAAGAATAAATATACTAAGATTAGGGCTAATAATTATAATTATAAAATAATTGATAAAATCGACAAGAAAAGTCTTTTTTATCCTACGATTCATCAAAATAAAGAAATCAACCCATCCAATAAAACAAAACTTTTTGATTGGATGAGAATGAATGAAGAAATAATAAGTTGTCCCATATCAAATTTCGAGCTTTGGTTTTTCCCAGAATTTTTAATACTGTATAATTCGTATAAAATTAATTCATGGGACAGACCAATCAAATTTCTTTTTAATGTAAACGAAAATGCCAGTGAAAATAAAAACACCACTGTAAAAAAAAAAAGATTTATATCAATTTTTTCAAATGAAAAAAAATCTCTTGAATTAAAAAAAGAAAATCAAAGAGAAAAAAAATGCGCAGTCCAAACAGATTTTGAATCAACTCTTTTAAAGCACGAAAAAGATATTGAAGAAAATTCTGCGGTATCAAAGATGAAAAAAAAGAAAAAACAATACAAGAAGAACATAAACATAGACGCAGAGTTTGATTTCTTACTAAAAAGATATTTGCTTTTTCAATTGAGATGGGATGATCTTTTAAATCAAAAAACAATGAATAACATTAAAGTATATTGTCTCCTGCTTAGACTGATAAACCCAAAAGAAGTTACTATAGCCTCTATTCAAAGGGGCGAGCTGAATCTGGATATTTTAATGATTCAGAAAAATTTAACTCTTACAGAATTGCTTAAAAAGGGAATATTACTTATCGAACCCATTCGTCTGTCTATAAAAAAGGAAGGACAATTTTTTATGTATCAAACTATAGGTATTTCTGTGGTTCATAAGAGTAAGTACACAATTAATCAAAGGCACCGAGAAAAAGCTCAGGTTAATAAGAAAAATTCTGATGAATTCATTCCAAAACATCAAAAGATGGCTGAAAATAGAGACAAAAATCATTATGATTTGTTTGTTCCTGAAAGTATTTTATCCCCTCGACGTCGTAGAGAATTGAGAATTCTAATTTGTTTCTATTTTATGAATAGAAATGGTATGTCCCTAAATGTGACATTTTGTAATGAAAATACGGTAAAGAGTCCAGTTTTGAATAAAAGAAAAAGAGATAAAAATACACTAATTAAATTAAAGTTCTTTCTTTGGCCTAATTATCGATTAGAAGATTTCGCTTGTATCAATCGATATTGGTTTGATACCAATAATGGTAGTCGTTTCAGTATGGTAAGGACACATATGTATCCGCAATTTAAAAATGAATTGACCGTGTACTGAAAAAAAGTTAAATACAGATGGATTTACTTTATTTCCCGTGCTGGATTGCGTATATGAAGACAAAAAGAAGCACGCATACGTTTTTTTACATTCCATTCTGATACATGATACTAATTCAATGACATATCAATATCTATAAATGACGAATATTTTTTCATCATTTATTTTATTTTTAAATTTTAGGGGTAGAATTTTTTATCTTTTGTGAGTGTAGACAACCATCTTTTTGTCTACCTATTCGAATACAATTTTTAAATTGCTAATTTTTAACAAAATTAAGATTGTTTTATTCTATTGTGTATACCAAAAAAAAATGAGTAGCACTATTATTATTGATCAATAAAAATATATAGTAATAAGGGCCAGTGGGGGGAGAGGGGGAAAAGATTTAATTTCATGGTAAAAAAGTCATTCATCTCGATTATTTCGTACGAAGAAAAAGAAGAAAAGAGGGGGTCTGTTGCATTTCAAATACTAAGGCTCACTAATAGGATACGAACACTTTCGTCACATTTGGAATTACACAGAAAAGACTATTTATCTAAGAGAGGCCTCCGTAAAATTTTGGGAAAACGCCAAAGGATGCTGTCTTATTTGTCAAAGAAAAATAGAATACGTTATAAACAATTAATTAATCAGTTAAATATTCGGTACTCAAAAACGCGTTAATTTGATTTGAAGAGTCGTTTTGAATTATTTGATTTATTAGATCTTGAATTTTAATGAACTTATTTTAACTTTCAGTAATTCATGAAAGAATGAACGGAGGAAAAACCTATGAATATACCAGCTGCAAGAAATGACCTCATGATAGTAAATATGGGCCCCCACCACCCATCAATGCATGGTGTTCTTCGACTCATTGTTACTCTCGACGGTGAAGATGTTATTGATTGTGAACCAATATTAGGATATTTACATCGAGGAATGGAAAAAATTGCGGAAAACCGAACAATTATACAATATCTGCCTTATGTAACACGTTGGGATTATTTAGCTACCATGTTCACAGAAGCAATAACCGTAAACGGGCCAGAGTTGTTGGGAAATATCCAAGTACCTAAAAGAGCCAGCTATATCCGAACAATTATGTTGGAGTTGAGTCGTATAGCTTCGCATCTCTTATGGCTCGGTCCTTTTATGGCAGATCTCGGGGCGCAGACTCCTTTCTTCTATATTTTCAGAGAAAGAGAATTAGTATATGATCTATTTGAAGCCGCCACTGGTATGAGAATGATGCATAATTTTTTTCGTATTGGAGGAGTAGCGGCCGATTTACCTTATGGCTGGATCGATAAATGTTTAGATTTTTGCGATTATTTTTTAACAGGAGTTACTGAATATCAAAAACTTATTACACGAAATCCTATTTTTTTAGAACGAGTTGAAGGGGTAGGCATTATTGGGAGAGAGGAAGTAAAAAATTGGGGTTTATCAGGACCAATGCTACGAGCTTCTGGAATACAATGGGATCTCCGTAAAGTTGATCATTATGAGTGTTACGACGAATTTGATTGGGAAATACAGTGGCAAAAAGAAGGAGATTCATTAGCTCGTTATCTAGTTCGAATTGGAGAAATGACAGAATCCATAAAAATAATTCAACAGGCTCTAGAAGGAATTCCGGGGGGGCCGTATGAGAATTTAGAAAACCGATACTTTGATAGAGAAAGGAATCCAGAATGGAATGATTTTGACTATCGATTTATTAGTAAAAAACCTTCTCCTACATTTGAATTGCCGAAACAAGAACTCTATGTGAGAGTTGAAGCCCCAAAGGGAGAATTGGGAATTTTTCTAATAGGGGATCAGAGCGTTTTTCCTTGGAGGTGTAAAATTCGACCGCCAGGTTTTATCAATTTGCAAATTCTTCCTCAGTTAGTTAAAAGAATGAAATTGGCTGATATTATGACAATACTCGGTAGCATAGATATCATTATGGGAGAAGTTGATCGTTGAAATGATAATTGATAGAACAGCAGTACAAGATATCAATTCTTTTTCTAGATTGGAATTGTTAAAAGAGGCTTATGGAATTATATGGATACTTATTCCTATTTTTACTCCTGTATTGGGAATCACAATGGGTGTACTAGTAATTGTATGGTTAGAAAGAGAAATATCCGCAGGGCTACAACAACGTATTGGCCCTGAATACGCCGGACCTTTAGGAGTTCTTCAAGCTTTAGCCGATGGGGCAAAACTTCTTTTCAAAGAAAATCTCTTTCCATCTAGAGGAGATACTCGTTTATTCAGTATCGGACCATCCATAGCGGTCATATCCATTTTAGTAAGCTATTCAGTAGTTCCTTTTGGTTCTCGCCTTGTTTTATCGGATCTCAATATCGGTCTTTTTTTATGGATTTCCGTTTCAAGTATTTCTCCCATTGGCCTTCTTATGTCAGGATACGGGTCAAATAATAAATATTCTTTTTTAGGTGGTCTACGAGCTGCTGCTCAATCGATTAGTTATGAAATACCATTAACTTTATGTGTGTTATCAATATCTCTACGTGCGACTCGTTAAGACATAAATTTTTCTCTATTTCTTCCTTTATGGCGGAATGAATTGAGTAAATATCTTCATTTTTTATTCAGTATTCGGCTGGATGAACTAAATCAGAAAGTTATATGAGTGAAAGAAAACAGCTTATAGATAAAAATTGGCAGTAAAAAACTTGAGTCTCATTTTCTATGTATAAGAGTTAGAGAGTTGAACGGATAAACATAAGCGGAAGAAAGCGTTTGCCCCAAGATTAGGTAATTAGTCATCCTGACTTGAAGCGGGTTAAAAAGATACACCATAGTGAGTTTTCACTATCGTTTGTATGTATTATCGTACATGGATTACCTTTGATGATTGAACAAAAACGAGTGGATGAGTAGAAACACCAAAATACACAAAGGATTTGTAATGGAGATTATGTAAAATAATATTTCTGCATAATGTACTTAAAGAATATTAATTGGGGCTTTAAGTTGGTAGAAATGATCAGGCAGTACTCCCCACGATTCCGATCCAGAGTATGCTCCTATCCGTCGATTAAATAAATGACTATCGGAAACGAAAAAATCCTTTGTTTTGATTTTGTAAACCCACTTTTCGCAGAAACAGAAAGAAGAATAGAAACGAAAAAAAAAAAATAGAAAGAAATGCAATTATAGTATAAAAAAGAATAAAAAATATATTTTATTTTTTATTCTTTCCTTTCTATATTCATATTTATATAGATAGCATTCGTATCATAATTCATGAATTAATGTATACTTCTTTTCGTAAGTGAAAAGTAAGGGTTATTGATATCTTTATAAGGAGTATTTGATTGAAGAATTAAGTTATTACTCAACAAGGAAAACTTAAAATGATTACTGAAATTTTTAAATCAAAGGATGAGATCAATTCAGAAGCACTTTAAATTTTTTTAATTTATATTATTTATATTATAAATAATATAAATTATTATTAAAGCAGAACATACAGAATTCAATTGGTCTAATTCGGGATCGTACAAAAAATTTTAATCTTATACATCTTATAAACAGATCAAGATAAAAAATAATACGACCCAACCTTTAGATTTATTTAAGGTCCTCAAGGAGCCGTATGCGGTGAAAATCTCATGTACGGTTCTGGAATAGCGATGGAAACAGTGATGGTATCACCGACTATAATTATCTAATAGTTCAAGTACAGTTGATATAGTTGAGACACAATCAAAATACGGTTTTGGGGGGTGGAATTTGTGGCGTCAACCTATAGGGTTTATTATTTTTCTAATTTCTTCGCTAGCAGAATGTGAAAGATTACCTTTTGATTTACCAGAAGCAGAAGAAGAATTAGTAGCAGGTTATCAAACCGAATACTCAGGTATCAAATTTGGTTTATTTTACGTTGCTTCCTATTTAAACCTATTAGTTTCTTCATTATTTGTAACAGTTCTTTATTTGGGCGGTTGGAATTTCTCTATTCCGTACATATTTGTTTCTGAGTTTTTTGAAATAAATAAAGCATACGGTGTTTTTGAACCGACAATTGATATGTTTATTACATTAGCTAAAACTTATTTGTTCTTGTTCATTCCTATCACAACAAGATGGACTTTACCTAGGATAAGAATGGACCAGCTATTGAATCTTGGATGGAAATTTCTTTTACCTATATCTCTCGGTAATCTATTATTAACAACTTCTTCTCAACTATTTTCACTGTAAAAGAATATCATATGATATTCTATATTTCCTACTTGGATCAAATAAGAGAAAGAAACAAAGATAAAATTATATATATATATATTCACGATATGTTCCCTATGATAACTGGGTTCATGAACTATGGTCAACAAACAGTACGGGCTGCAAGGTACATTGGTCAAAGTTTCATGATTACCTTATCCCACGTAAATCGTTTACCCATAACTATTCAATATCCTTATGAAAAGGTAATCACCGCGGAGCGGTTCCGTGGTCGAATCCATTTTGAATTTGATAAATGTATTGCTTGTGAAGTATGTGTTCGTGTATGTCCTATAGATCTACCCGTCGTTGATTGGAAATTGGAAACTGATATTCGCAAGAAACGATTACTTAATTACAGTATTGATTTCGGAATCTGTATATTTTGTGGTAACTGTGTTGAGTATTGTCCAACAAATTGTTTATCAATGACTGAAGAATATGAACTTTCTACTTATGATCGTCACGAATTGAATTATAATCAAATTGCCCTGGGTCGTTTACCAATGGCAGTAATTGATGATTATACAATTCGAACAATTTTGAATTCGACTCAAATAAAAAATAAGTAAATCCTTGATTAAAGAAAATTTTGGAATTTCTAGGGTTTAGTTTTGATTTAAAGAAATGAGTTTTTCCTTTTTGTTTGGTCTCAATAATCAAGAACTACAAATATCAACAGGTGATTGGTTGGTAAGAATTACGTCTTAATTTGTATTGAAATTTCATTAATTAATATCTCTGATATTATTTCGAAATGGATAGTTTCGTATTCGAGCAACTCTTACTCTATTCATAAAAAACATGAAATTTGTACAATAAATGTATCCACACTAATTCACACCTCTTAGGATTTAATGCAAGTAGAAATTTCTTATGAATCATCAATTATTTTTTCTGGTCTGGTTCTCAATAAGGTCATGAAAAAGATTTCGATTTATCTATCTCTTATCTTACATATAATGGATTTGCATGGACCCATACATGATTTTCTTTTAGTTTTTCTGGGATTAGGTCTTATCTTAGGAGGTATAGGAGTAGTATTACTTACCAACCCAATTTATTGTGCCTTTTCGTTGGGATTAGTTCTTGTTTCTATATCTCTATTCTATATTCTATCAAATTCCTATTTTGTAGCTGCTGCCCAACTCCTTATTTACGTGGGAGCTATAAATGTTTTAATCATATTTGCTGTGATGTTTATGAATAGTTCAGAATATTACAAAGATTTTAATCTTTGGACCCTTGGGAATGGGGTTACTTTGCTGGTTTGTACAAGTATTTTTGGTTTCCTAATATCTATTATTACAGATACATCATGGTATGGCATTATTTGGACTACAAGATCAAACCAGATTATAGAGCACGATTTGATAAGTAATAGTCAACAAATTGGAATTCATTTATCAACAGATTTTTTTCTTCCATTTGAATTCATTTCGATAATTCTTTTAGCCGCTTTGATAGGTGCAATTTCCGTGGCGCGCCAATAATAAATCTTTCAAATTATAAACAAATTAAACTTTATTTTGTCTTATCACATTTCTTTCCCTTCAATTATAATTTAAAATTGTTTATGTCTAAAATAGAAATTATTTTATTCGACCTATTCCCAATATATTTCTTTGTTCCATACTTTTTTTATATACTAGTCAATTGAATGCGTTGTCTTATTGTTCATATTATATTTAAATGAATCGAAATTAATAAGGAGTTGGTTAATGATGCTCGAACATGTACTTGTTTTGAGTGCCTACTTATTTTCTATCGGCATATATGGATTGATCACCAGCCGAAATATGGTTAGAGCTCTTATGTGTCTTGAACTTATACTGAATGCGGTTAATATAAATTTAGTAACATTTGCTGATTTTTTTGATAGTCGCCAATTAAAAGGAAATATTTTCTCCATTTTTGTTATAGGCATTGCAGCCGCTGAAGCAGCTATTGGACCAGCTATTGTTTCGTCAATTTATCGTAATAGAAAATCAACTCATATCAATCAATCGAATTTGTTGAATAAGTAATATGAATTATTAAGTAGTATTAACCAAACTATAAAAATTAGAATATTCATAAATTCTAATTAGCATGTATTATACATAATGTATGGTCATGTTTGCGAAAATATAAGAAATCAAAGTATCTTGGTGCTTTCCCACGAGTCGATCCCATCCCTAAGTAGATTGATTAGAAAAATTCTGGTAAATCTAAATCGTTGATTCATCTGGTATCTAAATATATGATTCATTTACTAGATCGAAAATGTTTTATTAAAAAAAATAATCGATAGATCCAATGTCACATTCCGTAAAGATTTATGATACGTGTATAGGGTGTACTCAATGTGTCCGAGCTTGCCCCACAGATGTATTAGAAATGATACCTTGGGATGGGTGTAAAGCTAAGCAAATTGCTTCTGCTCCAAGAACAGAGGACTGTGTGGGTTGTAAAAGATGTGAATCCGCCTGTCCAACGGATTTCTTGAGTGTTCGAGTTTATTTGTGGCATGAAACAACTCGAAGTATGGGTCTAGCTTATTGATACGTTCCAAAAAATCCGACTTGAATACGACTACATTTTATTTTTTTACCTTTACCGACAAAAGCGCGTGCTCAAAAAAATATATTTTTTTTGAGCACGCACTTTTCTGGTCCAAGTGTATCTTGTTTTTACCACGAATTTTTTTCCTTGGTTAACGATAGTTGTAGTTTTTCCAATATTTGCGGGTTCCTTAATTTTTTTATTTCCTCATAGAGGAAATAAGGTAATTAGGTGGTATACCATATGTATTTGTATTATAGAACTCCTTCTAACAACCTATGCATTCGGGTATCATTTCCAATTCGACGAGCCATTAATCCAATTGACAGAGAATTATAAATGGATCGATTTTTTTGATTTTTCCTGGAGATTGGGAATAGATGGAATTTCTATAGGACCCGTTTTACTGACGGGGTTTATAACAACTTTAGCTACTTTAGCGGCTCGGCCGGTTACTCGAGAGTCCCGATTATTCCATTTCCTTATGTTAGCAATGTATAGCGGTCAAATAGGACCTTTTTCCTCTCAAGACATTTTACTTTTTTTCATCATGTGGGAATTAGAATTAATTCCAGTTTATCTACTTATATCCATGTGGGGAGGAAAGAAACGTTTGTATTCAGCTACAAAATTTATTTTGTACACTGCAGGAAGTTCCGCCTTTTTATTAATGGCAATTCTAGGTATTTGTTTAGCTGGTTCTAATGAACCAACATTAAATTTTGAAACATCAGCTAATCAATCGTATCCTGTAGCACTCGAAATTATATTATATATTGGATTTTTTATTGCTTTTGCTGTTAAATCGCCGATTATACCCTTACATACTTGGTTACCAGACACTCATGGAGAGGCACATTACAGTACTTGTATGCTTCTAGCCGGAATCTTATTAAAAATGGGAGCGTATGGATTGGTTCGGATCAATATGGAATTATTACCCCGCGCCCATTCTATATTTTCTCCTTGGTTGATGATGGTCGGCACAATTCAAATAATCTATGCAGCTTCAACATCTCCCGGTCAACGTAATTTAAAAAAAAGAATAGCTTATTCCTCCGTATCTCATATGGGTTTCATAATTATAGGACTTAGTTCTATAAGCGAGACAGGACTAAACGGATCCATTTTACAAATAATCTCTCATGGATTTATTGGAGCTGCACTTTTTTTCTTGGCAGGAACGAGTTATGATCGAATACGTCTCGTTTATCTCGATGAAATGGGCGGAATGGCTATCACACTTCCAAAAATATTTACGACTTTCAGTATGTTATCAATGGCCTCTCTTGCAGTACCGGGCATGAGCGGTTTTGTTGCAGAATTGATAGTATTTTTTGGAATACTTACTAGCCAAAAATTTCTTTTAATGCCAAAAATACTAATTACGTTTGTAATGGCAATTGGAATAATATTAACTCCTATTTATTCATTATCTATGTTACGCCAGATGTTCTATGGATACAAGCTTTTTAATGCCCCAAACTCTTATTTTGTTGATTCTGGGCCGCGAGAATTGTTTGTTTCGATCTCTATTCTTTTACCCATAATATCCATTGGTATTTATCCAGATTTCGTTTTCTCACTATCAGTTGACAAAGTCGAAGCTCTTCTCTCTAATTATTTTTATCCATAGTTTTCGTGAGTAAACCAAAAAATCAAACAAAAATCCTATTATTTTTAAAATTGTTTGTTCGACAATGAAAAAAAGTCCTTTTTTTCTCTTAAATTTGAGAAAAATAAAGTAATAATTATATTATTACTAGGTATGTAATCAAGCGAGAACCTTTTTGAATCAACTAATGGAAATGAATAAAATCAAAACTAAAGGGTTCTCGCTTGATTACACGAAGTTTTCTTATATACACTTATACTGTTCTATGTTTATTTTGTATTTTTCAAGTACTTTCCTTTCTTAAATTCAATTAGATGTTAATGGAAATGAACCATAACTATGCAACCCTATTCCTAATAAATTAACCCCAAAATAGCATATCCAAATTAAAAGAAAGCCCGTCGAGGCCACAATTGCAGAATTTACACTTTCAAAATTTTTATTTGTTCGAGTATGTAAATAAATTGCAAATATGGTCCAAGTAATAAATGCCCAAGTCTCCTTTGGATCCCAATTCCAATATGATCCCCATGCTTCATTAGCCCATACTGCTCCCGAAAGAATACCTATCGTTAAAAAGATAAAGCCTAAACTAATAATACGATAACTCCAAAGATCCAATTGTTGAATCAATTGAAACCTGTAATAATTCCTAGAAGAAAGAAAAGAAGTGTTTATTAAACAATTATTTTTTTCTATTATGTATTGAATCTCGCCCGGCGCAAATGGCTCCTTTACTAAATTTTTGATTTTAGTAAAAATCCTTATGAAATTTTGAAATGTAATGACTAGAAGAATTAGTGATAATAATGATCCGCATAAGAGAGCTGCATAGCCCAATATCATCATACTTACGTGCATCATTAACCAATGGGATTGGAGAGCGGGTACTAATATTTCGGATCGATTCATTTCAGTTAAAAGACCCGAAGTAGCAAAACCTTGGGTAAAAATAGCACTTGGCGCGGTTATTGCGTTTAAATTTAAATATTTTTTTTTTTTTTTTAAATACGGAACCATATGAATACTGGAGAAACTCCATGAAAGAAAGATTAATGATTCATATAAATTACTTAATGGTAAATGTTGTAAATAAATACAACGAGTAACTAATAATCCTGTTATACAGGAAAAAGTAACCATCATCCCCTTTTCTGACGAATTATATAATCCTACGATTTCATTTACTAATAAGGTTAGTAAATGAATTGTAATTACAATTGAAACGACTGAAAAGGATATATGTGTTAATATATGCTGTAAAGTTGAAAAAATCATAAAAATAAAAAAAAAAGGGGGGGAATTGAATTCAGTATAGGACTTACTCTTTTATAATTTAGAAGAGGCCATGCCGCCACTCGGACTCGAACCGAGATGCTATAGCACTGCTTCCTAAGAGCAGCGTGTCTACCGATTTCACCATAGCGGCTTGTTCGAAATCATAATAACCTTTTTTTATTCAATTGTCGAGAGTGAAGTAATCAATTCAATATAAATTTATTTATTTTTGATTGATCTTCCAGTTGAAACATAGGATCTAAACTTGGCATATTCGTCCTATAATCACTTAAAAATAAAAAAAGTAAAAGGATTTTTTTTTATTAATTGGGTTAAACTAAAAGTTAGGGTATATCTATTGATAATAATTTAAAGAAAGAATGATTTATAAAACACATTTTGAATTTAATTAATTAGTTTGAACAACCTATTAGTGACTACAAATTTTCTATATGCTCTTCTCTAATTAGTTTAATAAAAATATTCAATATATATTTAATACACTAAGTACTAGAGTTATGCTATAAAATATAGACAATAAAATCTAATTTTTTTTTATTATCGAATCGATGGGGATTTTTATTTTCCCCATCATAAAAACGATAAAGCATACTCAAAAGAAAGTTAAAATCTTGTTCTTGCATTTATTCTTTATTTCAAAAAAAAAAAAAAAGGTATAGCATTTTTATTTAAATTTAAGTATACACAAGAATTTTTTGTATTTTTATTATAAAAGCGAAACAAATGAAATTTACGATTGCTATTGATCGGTTCAAAACATTATAGAATATAAATATTTATATTTAGATATTTTTTATTTTCATTTTATATTTTTATATTAACCTATTTAAATATATAAATATTAACTTAATAGAATATTATTTTATTATAATTTATAATTTAAAAATTTTTTCTAACTTGTAATATAAAATAAAACTTATAAATAAATTAGAAACAAATTAGACTTACTGTTTTTCGAATCAAAACAACTCAGATTATTCCAATCTTTGATTATTTATTTGTTGCATAAAAAAAACTTTTTGAATTCCTTGTAGAAAGAGATTTACCTAACGAAAAGGCTTTCAATGCTGCCCAATATCCTTTCTTTTTCCAAATATTTTTACGAATACGTTTTTTTGAGATAGAAGTACGTTTTTTCGGAACTGCCATTAAAAAATTATAATAAGTTTTTAGTTTCTATAGTTGGATGTCAAAGACATCTATTATCTAGTGTTCAAAACCAATTGTTCTTTATTATCCAGCTATTTATTCATTTTATAGATTGTACTCCCTTCATAAAAATATGAATTATAGAAAAAAAGCGTAAATATAGTACTAGGAATAAAATATATATTTTTTTTTTATTATTTTATTTATATTTTTTATTATAAATAATAAAAAAACGATTTTTTATATTCCAGACAATATCGAATAATTAATATTTATTTTATTGTTTCTCTTATATCCTCATTCAAATCCATATCTATAAAATTCGCTATGTCATAAAAATCTAATTGATTAAATTTGATCTGATAATCAAAAAAAAAATACAAAAAAGGACTGTGTACCCTTCTTTAATTTTAATATCCCCGTATAGTTTATTTTTTTTTGTATTGTAGCGCTACATGCATTTATACAGATAATAAAATGGTGCTAAAATACATACTAAAAAATACCGAAAGTTTTAATAAACCAACCCCTATACCTTTACCTTATTAATTAAAAATTTTATATTTTTTCTATTAATTTTTAATTTTTAATTTAATTGGCCAGGCTCACAAAAAAAGAGTACATATAATTTTAAAATTTTAAAAGTGACGATATAAAATAAATCGTTTTATAAAAGCTATTTTTTTTTTTTTATTATTAATTCCTCCTTTTAATTTGAGGTAAAGTCAAGTCTTGTATGTCATAGTTTGATGATCATAGTCTTTACTAAAAAAATAAAAGACAATCAACTCAGTTCCAAAAATAAATCGGTTAATGATAATGATTATGAATACCCCAAACTAAAATAAATAACTTTTCTGGGAAAAATTATAGTTTTTTAGGATTCAGATCAAATACTTCTTTTCGTGTAAGTATTTATCCTTTCTCTATAGATATATAAATTGTTGTAATACTTAATAATACGTAATAATAATTAAGATGAAAATGTAAATTTTCATTTTTTTCATCAAATTTTACAAAAAGTACTATGTTTATTTTTTTTATTTTTCAATAGTAATTTTTTCATATCATTTGAATAATCTCTTGATTTGATGAAATTTTTAAAATAGTTAAAAAGGATTCAAAATAATTAAGGCTAGAAAATTCTATATTTTGTATATTTTAATTTTTTATTTTATTAACCGATCCTTTATCATTTAAAAAAAAAAAATAAGAGCAGGTAAATCAGAAACAATTAATTAAGATAAAAATAAAAAGATTTTTATGGAATATACATATCAATATTCATGGATTTTACCTTTTATTCCCCTTCCAGTTCCTATATTAATAGGAGTAGGACTTCTACTTTTTCCAACGGCAACAAAAGATCTTCGCCGTATGTGGGTTTTTCCTAGTGTTTTATTCTTAAGTATAGTTATGAGTTTTTCAACCTATCTATTTATTGAACAAAAAAATAACCCTTCTGTCTATCTATCTATATGGTCTTGGACTATCAATAATGACTTTTCTTTAGAATTTGGTTTTTTGGTTGACCCGCTTACTTCTATTATGTTAATATTAATCACTACGGTTGGAATTATGGTTCTTATTTATAGTGACAATTATATGTCTCATGATCAGGGATATTTGAGATTTTTTGCTTATATGAGTTTTTTCAATACTTCAATGTTAGGATTAGTTACTAGTTCTAATCTGATACAAATTTATTTTTTTTGGGAATTGGTTGGAATGTGTTCTTATCTATTAATCGGTTTTTGGTTCAACCGGCCTACTGCAGCGAATGCTTGTCAAAAAGCGTTTGTAACTAATCGCGTCGGAGATTTTGGTTTATTATTAGGAATTTTGGGTTTTTATTGGATAACGGGCAGTTTAGAATTTTGGGATTTGTTTGAAATATTCAATAACTTGGTTTATAATAATGAAGTTAATTTTTTATTTGCTACTTTGTGTGCCTTTCTATTATTTGCTGGTGCAATTGCTAAATCTGCTCAATTTCCCCTTCATGTATGGTTACCCGATGCTATGGAAGGGCCTACCCCTATTTCAGCTCTTATACATGCCGCTACTATGGTAGCGGCCGGAATTTTTCTTGTCGCCCGGCTTCTCCCACTTTTAATAGTTTTACCCTACATAATGAATCTAATAGCTTTGATAGGTGTAATAACCTTACTTTTAGGGGCCACTTTAGCTCTTGCTCAAAAAGATATTAAGAGAGGTTTAGCTTATTCTACAGTGTCTCAATTGGGTTATATGATATTGGCTTTAGGTATGGGTTCTTATCGAGCTGCTTTGTTTCATTTGATTACTCATGCTTATTCCAAAGCATTGTTGTTTTTAGGATCTGGATCTATTATTCATTCAATGGAAACTATTGTTGGCTATTCTCCAGATAAAAACCAGAATCTGGTTCTTATGGGAGGTTTAAGAAAACATGTACCGATTACAAAAACAGCTTTTTTAGTGGGTACACTTTCTCTTTGTGGTATTCCACCTCTTGGATGTTTTTGGTCCAAAGATGAAATTCTTAATGATAGTTGGTTGTATTCACCAATTTTTGCAATAATTGCTTTTTCCACCGCGGGATTAACTGCATTTTATATGTTTCGGATCTATTTACTTACTTTTGAGGGACATTTAAATGTTTATTTTCAAACTTACAGTGGCAAAAAAAAAAGCTCGGTCTATTCAATATCTTTATGGGGTAGAGAGGGGCAAGGGGTGATTAAAAAGAATTTTTGCTTATTACCTTTATTAACAAGGAATAATGATGAAAGGATTCCTTTTTTTTTCAAAAAAAAATATGGCAATAATAGTAATGTAAGAAATATGACGGTTCCTTTCTTTACTATTCCTTATTTCGATACTAAGAACTTTTTTTCGTATCCCCATGAGCCGGGCAATACGATGTTATTGCCTATGCTTATATTAGGTCTATTTACTTTATTCATTGGAGTTATAGGAATTCCTTTCTTCAATCAAGAAGGACTGCGGGTGGATATATTATCCAAAGTGTTAACTCTGTCTATAAACCTTTTACATCAAAATAAAAAAAAATGGATGGATATGGATTGGGATTGGTATGAATTTCTAACAAATGGAACTTTTTCAGTCAGTATAGCTTCTTTCGGAATCCTGAAAGCATCCTTTTTATATAAGCCTCTTTATTCATCTTTACAAAATTTTAATTTCTTTAATTCATTTATTAAAAGTATTCCTAATAAACTGAAATTTATTAGAGATAAAATAATATCTGTTATATATGCTTGGTCATATAATCGTGGTTATATAGATTTTTTTTATATAACCTTCT